TATTTCCATTTATTCATCAGAAGAAACGTCCCTTTTAAAGCAAGAATTGATTTTCCTTGATACCTAACATAATGCATGAAAGGATCTTTGAACAACCATAAATTTGCTTGAAAAGCCCTGGGAAAGTGCTCTCTTTTTCCATAGAAATAAATTCGTTCAATAAGGGCTCCAGAAGATGTTGATCGTAAGTGAGAAGATTGGTTACGGAGAAAGAGGAAGCCGGATTCATATTCACATACATGAAAACTATATAGGAAGAAGAATAATCTCTGATTTCTTTTTGATTTTGAAAAAGAAGAACTGGCTTTCTTTGAATTTGAAGTAATAAGACTATCCCAATTATGACACTGATGGAGAAAGAATCTTAATAAATGCAAAGAGGAAGCATCTTTTATCCAATAGCGAAGAGCCTGAACTAATATTTCCAGATGGGCTGGGTAAGGTATTAGTATATCTAATACATAATTTAAATGTGAAAAGTTGTCCTCTAAAAAAGAAAATATTGAATGAATTGATCGTAAATTTTCGGATTGAACTACCCCTTTCCTTTCTAGGGAAGATATTAATCGCAGAGACAATGGAATTTCCATAATGATTGAAGAAACCTCTGACATTATTTGCGAATAAAAATGATTGGTCTGCCCCAAAAAAGGAGTCTGTTTAGAGTCATTAACAGAAAGAATCAAATGATTCTGTTCATACATTCGAATGATTAAACGTTTCACAATAAGTAAGCTGGATTTATTGTCATAACCTGCATTTTCCAACAAAATTGATCTATTTAAACCATGATCATGAGCAAGTACATAAATATACTCCTGAAAGATAAGTGGATATAAGAAGTAGTGTTGTTGAGATCTATCTAGCCCTAAATAGCTTTGGAATTTATCCATTTGAAATTCTATTTAAATGAAAGGTAGAGGATTTTGGGGGTTATAAATGATACATAGTGCGATACAGTCAAAACAAGGTATTATAGTACAAACCGAATAGATACCTCGGATCCAGATAAACTTATCAACAGATTCTCTATCATCTCTTTTTCCATTTAATTTTCAGTTTTTATGTTTGTTTTCCTTATAGGATGACAAGATGATTAGAAATCCTTTACTTTTTTCAACCCAATCGCTCTTTTGATTTTGGAAATTGATTTATCAATATACTGTTTCTTATACACATACATCTCCATTATTCCATTATAGAATGGAGAGTGGTAATATTTAGGATTCATTAAAAAATCAAGAATATTTTTTCCTGGGAGAAAGCTTTCCCGTATTGGGCACTAATATTTTTTTAACGTCTAATTAGATCGGGTAATCATTCAAATTCAGAATGAAAGCTCGTTGCTTTTTCTTTCCCTATAATAAAAATGAAATGAATTGAAGCCGTGGGGCCCTATCCATTTATTAATTCGACCCAACTTGAAATTGACTTCGGTTTGCTCCCTTTCAATAATTTAAAGAAGGCTTTGTACCGAGCCGTAAAGAATAAAATATTCTCAGAACTCTTAATTGATACGACATGCTATTTTTTCCATTCATTCCCTTTCAGGATCAGTCGCGGTCTTCCAAACTTTACCGATAGTATGGACGAATCCCTCGCTTCATCTAAATGTGTAAAAGATCCTAGCCGCACTTAAAAGCCGAGTACTCTACCATTGAGTTAGCAACCCAAATATAAAAGGGTATGTAGATACAATCAGAATAAAACAAAATTATTAAATTAAAGCATTACTCTACGAAATAAAAAATATAAAAAAAATTTCTACTCTATTAAATTTTTCTACTCTATTTGGAACATAAAAATGACTAAATCAGAATCAGATGAAAAAATAAAAAATTGCCCGACCAAAAAAAGAAATAAATGTAAAAATGGTGGAACATCCCCTATTTCTATCTTATCCACTTTTTCAATCAAAAATCCGGGTATCAAAGCTAATCCAACGAACCCATCATTTGAATCAACAAGTCAAAATAAAAAAGAAAACCTATGGGACGGAAATAAATAGATCTGCTTATCACGATGAATTATATTTGTTCGATACAACGTTGTCAACATAAAGGTTAAGAAAAGAATACGATGAAAAAATACAAAAACTTAAATTGAATAATAGTAAAAAAAAGGACTTGTGTTGGATTGGCACTGCATATACCTATATTTATATACTCAATTTTGAGTTTTTAGATTAGATGGAGAATAATATAAAAAAATGGAATCCATATAGAATAAAGAACTTCTATTCCTTGTTTGTTACTTGGTATTAGAGTTCAAATGAAAACCACCCGATTACGGGTAATGCCATAATTTTCTATTTTTTGAGGATCAATCAAATACGGTTTCCTTAGAAAAAGATTCTATAAAAAAGGATTCTATAAAAGCAATGAGAAATAGATACGAATAGACCAAGAAAGGAAATAAAAAAACATAGTATAGAAAAGATATCCAAAATGATATAGAAATCACTATCCTACCCTTAGTTTTTATTTCCTTAATTTAATTTTGTTTGATTAGGGCAAAGTTACTTAAAAACCTCTGCCTTTTTTAAAATATCCTGAACAGTTCCTGTAGGCTGAGCGCCTTTTTCAAGGAAATAGAGAATAGCGGGAACGTTTAAATAAGTTTGATTCTTGATCGGATCATAAAAACCCACTTTCCGAAGATCTCTTCCTTCTCTTCGAGATCGAACATCAATTGCAACGATTCGATAGACGGCTCATCGGGATAGATGTAGATGAAAAAGAACCCCCCCCCTAGAACCGTATAGGAAGTTTTCTCCTCGTACGGCTCGAGAAAAAATGATTCGAAGTTTTATCTATGGATAAAATTTGATTAGAATAAATACGAAAGGAATCCGTAAAATAAATGAAAAAATTCTATAATTTCAATTTCACTCATTTTTATTTAGCTTACTTCCTGAAGAAGAAAAAATCATTTGTACTCATAACTCAAGTTCAATAATAATAATATAATATCTCAAATATCTTAAAGAAAAATCTTTAATTTAATATATATATTTTTTTTTTGAGTGGTCTTTAACCCACCCTTTTTGTCTCGTTTAAAATCTATTTTGATTCGTTATTCGGATCCGTGAGACAATTGAAGTGGTGTTTCCTTGTTCTGGGATCCTTTATCTTTGTTTTAAATCATTGGGTTTAGACATTACTTCGGTGCTTCTTAATCCTTTCAAAATGGTAGCAACATACCCCTTTTGCGATTTCTTTCTATCAAAGAATCATACCGACGGTTGATTCGTGCGCGATACACTGCGTATCGAAAAAGTTTTAGCCGTTCCAACAAATTTTTTGAATTGAAAAATTGCTCGAATCGGATCCTTTCGATTTCTATATCGAAGATATCGAAGATATACTTACGAAGTTGTTCCAATTTATGAATTGGCATTAACCCTAGATCGTTGCCCCTGAGAAATTAATCAATACTTTCTACTCGAGCTCCATCATGAACTATTTACATTACAACCCAATAAAAAAAAAGAAGGGCTCTAGTAGAATAGAACAAATGACGTCGAGCCAAGAGCACCTTCATTCCTATAGAAAATGGTGGATGTAAGAAAAAGAATCCACACCGGATCGTGTCCTTCAAGTCGCACGTTGCTTTCTACCGCATCGTTTTAAACGAAGTTTTACCATAACATTCCTCTAATTTGGAACCAGTACGGAATTGATTCAATTATGGAATCATGAATAGTCATTGGTTCAGTCGGTACAGAGACAAAGTAATTTCTATTTTTTCTTATCTACATAGATAATAAAGATTTTTCTGAAGAAATATTAGCAAGACCCCAGCTTTTTTGTATGAATGGAACGTTTTTTTATAAATATCTATTTCAAAAAAATATCTAACAGAAAAATCTAGAAATCTAAACTAAATAGATATAGAAATAACATAACTAACAGAAATCACACGAAAAAATAAATTCTATTTGACTCTGCCTCTTCAAGTGACTCAATAAGATAGACCGGCCCATTTCCAACTTCCCAAAGAGTCAACCCATAAGGAATCATTACAAATCTTGATACTTGAAAAAGTTTCCAACTTCTACATCATTATTTGAGTCAAGTTTTACAGTAAAGACTCCCTTTTATTATCATTATCATAAGAAATAAGAAAGAAAAATCTCTGTTTCTTTTCGAATGGAATTGTCAATGATGTAAAGCAAATAAGCTAAATCAAACAAGAAAAAAAAATATCGAAAATATATATCATTGTTAAATAAAATATTTTAGGGATGCCAATTCTTTTTCACAAAAAGGGAAACACTATTGTCACTGAAACAGGATAAGAATACATACCTATAGGTTAAGCGCTTCCTCTTTTATATGTATTTTCATTTCATATTTTTTTTAACCTGATGAGGTTAAGTAATCTTTCTACAACTATGATCTACGGCCCATCTTAGCTTTATCTGGGTCACAAAGGGGTTCAGTTACTTTTGCATATGATTTGAACTCGATTTAGTTCAGTTTGTGAAAAACTCAGATATGCTTCCGCAAAGAATCATTCAAAATCAAAAAAGAAGGAGGAATAATATAATATTCTATGCAATATTAGACCTTGAAACAGAACCTCCTTGAACAAAAAACAAATATTAGGATACAATGGATACGCTCTGGGACGGAAGGATTCGAACCTCCGAATAGCGGGACCAAAACCCGTTGCCTTACCGCTTGGCTACGCCCCATTTCTATTTTTATTGGACACTAATACTAATAAAGAATAATATTGGTATTAAGTCTTCGTCAATTCCAGTCCAACTATCTAGAGAAACTCTTTTTTCTTTATCTTTATAGAATCTATTATAGATTCATGCTAGGATTTTGGCATGTGTATATCTAGAATTCAACTGAATTTATTGATCATTACATATAATTCAATTAAGATATTGTATGAAAGTATGATTTCTTCTATTCTCCTTTGAGAATTGGAGGATTTTTGATTGAGCAGAAAAAAAAAAAGAAGGATTCTTTTGTTTACCTTACTTTCTTCATTTTTCCTTAACTCAAGCAAAATGCAATTATTTCGACGAAAAAAAAAGTCTGTTATGCTTAATATTTTTAGTTTGATCTGTCTTAATTCTGCCCTTTATCCGACTAGTCTTTTCTTCGCCAAATTGCCCGAAGCCTATGCTTTTTTGAATCCAATCGTAGATGTCATGCCAGTTATACCCCTGTTCTTTTTTCTTTTAGCCTTTGTTTGGCAAGCTGCTGTAAGTTTTCGATAAGAGCTTTAATACTATCCTAGAAAATTCATGATTTATTCGAGAAAAATTATAACAATTGATAAGATCAAATAAGTCTGACAGTATGAACCTTCGATTCAAACTCTCGGATAGTCGCGAGAAATCCGGCTCGCCCTATTTCCTTTCCCCATTTTAATTCTTTTTCGGGGAAATACCTTATGAGCTTAGGGTCCCTTAGAATATCTAATTGTGGGTATGAAAGTGATTTGTGGTAATTAAATTAAAGACTCTTATTACAAATTTCAACTTCATTTGATTTGAATTTCTGAACATTCTTTTCTATTTCTATAATTCATTTCTTGGTGTCAAAATAGGATATGTGATATAAAAGTGGAGGATCTATTATCTTTTCTCGTTTTTCTTTTTCAAAAAATGATCTTGGAGGTTGTGTAATGCTTACTCTCAAACTTTTCGTTTACACAGTAGTAATATTCTTTGTTTCTCTCTTCATTTTTGGATTCCTATCCAATGATCCAGGACGTAATCCTGGACGTGAAGAATAAAATAAAAATTAAGTTTTTCTTGTTTGATTTTACAATTTTATTAATATTTTATTTTAGCTATTCCACATATTTAATTGAATTAGGAAAAAAAAATAAAAAGGGGTTTGCAAAAATTGAAAGAAAAAAATAGAAAGTCATCAACGGAAACGGAAAGAGAGGGATTCGAACCCTCGGTACGAATAACTCGTACAACGGATTAGCAATCCGCCGCTTTCGTCCACTCAGCCATCTCTCCCAATTGAAAAAGATAATTACTATGTTACATTACACATCAAGTAAGGATTAAATAAAGTATTTCTTTTACATTCTTTATCGTTATTATAGAATTAGCAATTCCATTTAGATGCTCGAAAGATCCAAATAGAATAGAAAGATAAATAAAGAAGACCTTCTTGCTTTTATTTTGTTCGAAGTGCCTTTTGGGCCTGGCCCGGTCAATACCCAGCCGGGCCTTTTTTTGTTCCAATGAATTCCCGTTTTTTTGTTTATAGGCAACATACTCTAAATAGCCAATTTGGTATCTGTGTAAAAAATTCCCTTCTGGGGTTTACATATACTTATCATTTTTGTTATAATAGAATCCAGAAATTGAGAAGGATTTTTGATTCAAAAGAATCAATTAAGTATGTATCCATTTGTATTTTCTTATGTCATTAGGGAAATTCAATTTTAGATTCAAATCCAAGAATAAGTCACGAATTTTCAGTCAACGAATAGTTAATGGTTCCCTTTTGTCATAAATTTCGGCTTTTTTAAGCGAAAATAGACATTTGATTTTTCAATAGAAAGGTGAGTGGAAGTTTTTCGGCATTGTGGGAAGATACGATACAATCAATCGAGGGGGTAGATCAAATACATTACAATAAATAAATTAAATACAATAAGAAAGGATAAAAACTTTTCTAATTTTTATACATAAATTTAGATTTAGAAAAAGGATTAAAAAAGGGATGCAAGATGCAAGTACAATAAACTAAAGTTTAGTAATCCAACCGAAAAAGAAAAATTTTTTCCTATTGTGTATCGTTTTGGCGGCATGGCCGAGTGGTAAGGCGGGGGACTGCAAATCCTTTTTCCCCAGTTCAAATCCGGGTGCCGCCTCATCAACAAATGAATCTAAATCTCTTATTCTGTTCTGCTGTCTTATTCTGTTCTGGGGATTTTGTAAAAGCTTGGAAATCCTTGAATCTAAAATTCAAAGAAAGATTATATTGGATGGATTTTTTTATAGTTTATAGAAAACAAAAAATGCAAAAAAATTATTTTTTTTTTAGACCCGTCGTCAAGAGTATAATATACTATCTCCCAACTCCTTCAGAGAGACAATCGGGAAAGGGTACGAATTAGATCAAATAGGAAATAAAATAAAAGTATGTAATAGATAGCAATTTTTTTTACTTTGAAGGGCAAGAAAAAGGAATGGGTCTCTTTTTTTATTACTAGATAGAATAGATGTTCCATTCCATTAGTAACATTCCCTTATAGTGTCATTGTATATTTTACTTGTATTTAGTCTTTCCCGATTAGAAATCATATAGGAATTTTTGAAATGGATTTATTTGACCGGTTCATCAATAGTGTTCGGCCAGAATCCCTTTTTGACTCTGGACCATTCATTCTACTATTATTAGTGAGCAATAATGGAATAATTCTATCATAGAGATAAGGGATATAATTCACATGGATATAGTAAGTCTCGCTTGGGCTGCTTTAATGGTAGTCTTTACATTTTCCCTTTCACTCGTAGTATGGGGAAGAAGTGGACTTTAGAAGCACTCCTAATTTAGTTAACGGTATCCATTTTTTATAGATCGTTCTGCAACGCATTTTTTATTTAAATTGAAATAATTTTCAATTTAAATAAAAAGATCCTCATTTCAAAATTCCCTTGGATTCTAGTGGAGAAATGTATTCTATAACAGTAAAACGATTTTTTCAGATTCATCGGAATAAATAGATGTATTAAAGAAATAGAATCGGGTCCTACGTCAATTCCATATATGGATTAATAACTACATAGATTGAAGATAGAAGCTAATATAGTATATAGAAAGTCAAGTACAATTTTATTTTATACATTACTATAACACTAATAGAGAGTATGATAAGAAAAAAATTTCTTTCTTACCATACTCTCGGATCTCATAGAATACCGCCGATTATAGCCCGTTGATTTCATTTAATAGAATACTTTTCTTTTGATTTCTTCAAATATGGATAAGAATTCAGAAGTCAAGTTTCATTCAAAGTAATTAATTGTTTTGACTTACTGTTTTTACGTAAATTATAAGTAGAAAGGCAGTAGGAACTAAAATGAACAGTGCAGTAGCAATAAATGCAAGAATATTTACTTCCATAATCTCATCGTTTTTTTATTTCACAATAACTCGGGATTTAATCCCATAGAGATGATAAATCTTTCACCTGTCAATTCAATGAATGCATTACCTATCGATGATCTTGAATCGGATCAATATCATATCATGAATAACAATATCTGAGCTATTAAATTAATTCGTCGTCGAGAATTGAATAGTATAACATACGAAGATCCTTTATCCATACCAAATCCAATCTTGGATTCCCGGACCGAGCAAAAATTCCTTTTTTATCCTTCTTTTCTGTTCTTTTTTTGTATGTAGTCAAACGAAGTATCATCTAACGACCCATCCGTTTCCATTAAAAACCCAAAAAGAGAGGAATTAGGTTCTAAATTTTAATGATCCAATTTTCTTTGGAAGACAAAGAAGTATGAGAAAGATGAGGCGCGGGATAAAAGATGGAATATTCTATCAACTTCACTATTTTAGTTATTTTCATTTTAGTTTAGGGTTTATTCTTTCTTTGACAGAATCCTGAAAAAAAAAGAGAGGAAACCTCTTCGGGATTCAATTATGCTCTCTGTCCCCTCTTTCACAGAAAATGGAGAGGCGAATTGATATACTTATTGGATCCGTCGGGACTGACGGGGCTCGAACCCGCAACGTCCGCCTTGACAGGGCGGTGCTCTAGCCTATTGAACTACAATCCCAGGGAAATAAGAAGAGATCTAGCAGAAAATTTGAATTCTTTTTTATTCTCTTGTATCAGGTAAGGTATTTCTTAAGAACAAGAGAGTTCTACCGTCTGATAGTAGATTGGCAAATTGTTGGGCCGAGCTGGATTTGAACCAGCGTAGACATATTGTCAACGAATTTACAGTCCGCCCCCATTAACCACTCGGGCATCGACCCAACGCCTAAATTTTTTAGACGTTCCATAATAAACTTCCTTTCGTCTACCAGGCAGACTTGACAAATACGGCTACGGATCATTTGATAGAAAATACCACTCCTATAGTCTTGAGTCTTGGTACACCCCCAGAGGGACTTGAACCCTCGTTTTCTCCGTGAAAGAGAGAGGTCGTAACCACTGGACCATAGGGGCCTACGGCCGCCTTCATAAATCAACTAGAAATAAAAGGTCCCGAGGGCCGGCCAAATCAAAAAGCACTAGAATATGGGTAATAAGACAAATACCATAGGTAATAAGAAAAATACCTTGAGGTAATAAAAAAATAGAATAGGAAAAACATAATAGGTAATAAGGCCTAGTAGGGTTACCTTATTAACTTTAACTTAATATAACTCAGGCCGAGATCCGTCTTTAGTAGATCCATAGTATATAAATCAAACGGAAAAACTCCTTAAGTATTCTGGGGGTTAGTTAATGGTAATCAAATCAAACTTTACCATTAAACTATATAACCTTGAAACTTTATTTCATTGGTCTTTCTCATCTTTATCTCTCTGATTCACAAAGGGTTATGCGTTGGATCCATGATCCTTCACTCTGCAGTAGATTCAAGATGGTTTACCAAAATAGGATTTGGTCGGTCAAATTATATTGACCCCTAAGTCATACTGTCAATTGACAACACGACAGGAGGGTAATAAAAGAACGGAGAAGACATAGATATAGATATAAAATAAATAAATTAGATAGATATATCTGCGTTAATAATAATAAATATTCATATCATATAGTTTTCTGGTATTCAATATTCAAGTAGATTAGAATATAAATCAAGTAGATTAGAATATCAATACCGTTATATTATACTATAAAAATAAAATAAATAAATAGAAAATAAATATAAAATAAATAATATTCTAAAAAAATACCAAAGCATAGTAAGCCTAAGTGGGAGAATTCTGTTTCTAAGACTGTTTTATCAATTCCGTTCCGCTTGCATCTCTTA